ATGAAATATAGGATCAACCAACATTTATCGAATTTGAAAAAAAGTCAGAAGAAATGGTTCGATCCTCTTATTTTGATTTCTCGAACCGAGACATCGATGAATCGGGATCCTGATGCATATAGACACAAATGGTGCAAGAATTTCCAGGAACATTTGGAAGATTTCGTTTCTGAGCAGAAGAGCCGTTTTCAAATAGTGTTCGATCGATTACGTATTGATCCATATTCGATTGATTGGTCTGAGGTTATCGACGAAAAAGATTTGGCTAAGACACTTCGTTTCTTTCTGTCCAAGTCACTTCTTTTTTTGTCCAAGTTTCTTTTCTTTTTGTCTAACTCACTTCCTTTTTTCTGTGTGAGTTTCGGGAATATCCCCATTCATAGGTCCGAGATCGATCTATATGGGTGGAAAGGTCCGTATGATCAACTCGGCAATCAGTTGTTAGAATCGATAGGTCTTCCAATTGTTCATTTGAAAAAATGGAAACCATTTTTATTGGACGATCATGATACTTCCCGAAAATCGAAATTCTTGGTCAATGGAGGAAAAATAGCACCCTTTTTGTTCAATAAGATACCAAAGTGGATGATTGACCCAAGAAAAAATCGCGGGAAATCCTTTGATAGGGCGGATTCCTATTTCTCAATGATATTCCACAATCAAGACAATTGGCTGAATCCCGTGAAAACATTTCATCGAAGTTCATTGATATCTTCTTTTTATAAAGCAAATCGACTTCGATTCTTGAATAATCCACATCACTTCTGCTTCTATTCTAACACAAGATTCCCCTTTTCTGTGGAAAAGGCCCATATCCATAATTCTGATTTGACATATGGACAATTCCTCAATATCTTGTTCATTCGCAACAAAATATTTTCTTTGCCCGTCGAATATGCTTTTGGGGGGAGAGAGACTATTTCACCAATCGAGTCACAGGTATCTAACATATTCATACCTAACGATTTTCCACAAAGTGGTGACGAAACGTATAACTTGTACAAATCTTTCCATTTTCCAAGTCGATACGATCCCTTCGTCCGTAGAACTAGTTTCTCGATCGCAGACATTTCTGGAACACCCCTAACAGAGGGACAAAGAGTGCATTTTGAAAGAACTTGTTGTCAACCTCTTTCAGCTAGGAATCTATCGGATTCAGAAGAGAAGAACTTGCATCAGTATCTCAATTCAAACATGGGTTTGATTCCCACTCCATGTTCTGAGAAAGATTTACCATGCAAAAAGAGGAAAAAACGGCGTCTTTGTCTAAAGAAATGCCTTGCGAAAGGGCAGATGTATAGAACCTTTCAACAAAGGGCTCTTTCAACTCTCTCAAAATCGAATCTATTCCAAACATATATGCCATGGTTCTTGACAGGGTACTGGATATTTGTAGATAATTTTGTAGATACTTTTTCAGACCTATTGCCGATTTCAGATACTTTTCCAGAACTATGGCTGATACTACGTAATAGTCAAAAATTGGTATCCATAATACGAAGTAGCAGTAAAAAATTGGTATTCATCTTTCGGGATATTAGGCATAGATTGGGTAGATCGTGGCGAATTCTTTGGAAAAAAGCGCGTCTTAATCTGATAAGTGAGATTTCGAATAAGTGTTTACATAATGTTCTTCTGTCCGAAGAAATGATTCATCGAAATAATGAGTCACCATTGATATCGACACATCTGAGATCGCCAAGTGTTTGGGAGTTCTTCTATTCAATCCTTTTCCTTCTTGTTGTTGCTGGATATCTCGTTTGTACCCAGCTTCTCTTTGTTTCCGGGGCCTCTAGTGAGTTACAGACAGAGTTCGAAAAGGTCAAATCTTTGATGATGGAATCATCTATGATTGAGTTGCGAAAACTTCTGGATAGGTATCCTACATCTGAACCAAATTCTTTCTGGGTAAAGAATCTCTTTCTAGTTGCTCTGGAACAATTCCGTTCTAAGAAGATATATTTGAATATCAATCTCATCGATCTCATATCAAATCCCATCAATCGAATCACTTTTTCGAGAAATACGAGACATCTAAGTCATACAAGTAAAGAGATCTATTCATTGATAAGAAAAAGAAAAAACTGGAACGGGGATTGGGTTGATGATAAAATAGAATCCTGGGTCGCGAACAGTGATTTGATTGATGATGAAGAAAGAGAATTCTTGGTTCAGTTCTCCGCCTTAACGACAGAACAAAGGATTGATCAAATTCTATTGAGTCTGACTCATAGTGATCGTTTATCAAAGAATGACTCTGGTTATCAAATGATTGAAGAACCGGGAGCAATTTACTTACGATACTTGGTTGATATTCATAAAAAGGATCTATTGAATTATGAGTTCAATCCATCCTGTTTAGCAGAAAGACGGGTATTCCTTGCTCATTATCAGACAATCACTTATTCCCAAACTTCGTGTGGGACTACTACTTTGCACTGCCCATCTCATCGAAAACCCTTTTCGCTCCGCTTAGCCTTATCCCCCTCTAGGGGAATTT